TGGGTACGCTTCACGGCCCGGCGGTCTTCGTAATAGAAGAGACATTTGTCGATAAGCTTGTGCTTGTTTGGAAAGATCATCATAAATTATTAAAGTGTGTCGCTCGCGGTACATAAAATATTCCGCCAGTGCCGCTCCGGTATAAGGGGCGAGGTACTGTAATGTAGCGGGGGAATCTGCCGTTTCGGCTACCACAATAGTGTATTCCATTGCTCCCCTTTCCTGAAACATATTAACTACCTGCGCCACAGAAGATGCTTTTTGACCAATAGCTACATATACACATATTACATTTTGCCCTTGTTGATTGAGAATCGTATCTGTAGCTACGGCTGTTTTACCAGTCTGTCTATCCCCAATAATTAATTCTCGCTGACCTCGTCCTATAGGAATCATTGAATCAATAGCAATAAGCCCGGTTTGAAGAGGCTCATAGACAGAACGTCTCGAAATAATACCAGGAGCGGGAGATTCAATTAACCGAGATTCAGAAGTTGAAATTTCACCTCTACCATCAATAGGTTTAGCTAAGGCATTTATAACACGACCTAGATAAGCATCACTCACGGGTATCTGAGCAATTCTTCCTGTTGCTTTTACAGAACTTCCTTCTTGTATCAGCAAACCATCACCCATTAATACAACACCAACATTATTTGATTCTAAATTCAGAGCAATACCTATTGTCCTCTCTTCAAATTCTACTAATTCACCTGCCATTACTTCATCAAGACCGTGAATACGAGCAATGCCGTCACCCACTTGAAGTACGGTACCGGTATTTACAACTTTTACTTCTCGATTATATTTTTCAATACGTTCACGGATAATATTGCTAATTTCGTCGGCTCGAATGGTTACCATGAGTCTTTCTTAATTTGTTGTGTAAACAAAAAAATAATACCTACAGTGGAAGAGAAGGACTAATCAGTTTTTTCGTTCAGCGCCCCAAACATTCCAATATTAGCATTGATGGTACGTAAATGTAACTCGTTGTTCAAACAACTATTCAGAGTTCCTAAAGCTCCCTGTAAAGCTTGTTGGAACACCCGTTGTCGGACTTGATTAATAGCTCTTTGTTGTTCAAAATGAATGGTTTCATTTTTATAATTTTCTAATTGTTCTAAAGTTTTATAAGTTGAATTAATCAAATTCATTTTTTCTCGTTCTATTTCCGAATATCCATTCACTCGAAACTGATCCGCTTCTATTTCTATTTTACTTAAGCGAACCCGGGCTTTTTCCAATTGTTCAATGGCCCTTCCACGCAGTTCTTCTGAATTTCTAATAGTATTCAAGATCCTCTGTTTTCGATTATCTAATAAATCACTTAATGAAAGTAGATTATCTTTCCATTCATTTAAAAATGTTCATGATCCCTTCCCGAACCAAACTTGATTTTTTCAATTCATTTGGCTCTCACGCTCAATTACTTTAATCATAAATTTACATATTTTTTTGAATGTAATGAACCTATCCTCTCTTCTCTGTTGATATTAACAAAATTGAAACAGATCCCTAATCAAAACTAGACTATTCGGAGGACTCTTCTGACCAAACAAAAAATGAATTGTCAGCAAAATTGTTTTTTTCTTCAAATCCAAAAAAGTTTCTTTTTTTATATGTAGGTCGTCGACTCAGCCTTTTTGGCATTAATATAAAAAAAATAATAATAATTTTATCGCCATGAGTGCTCCATATCAATAAATTTCTAACTTTTTTTTAACTGTCTCGGTATTAACATAGTGGTAGAAAGAATACGCTGCTGCACCTGGACTTCAAACCATTTAGTTTTAACCATGTTAATGGGCCCACATTATTGGTTGATAGAGAATCAAAGTATATTTACCAACAACTCGCGAAATGCTATGGTTCTTACATATAAATTTTTCTTTATTCAGAAGTAATTCGCGAAATCATGCACCTTTCGTCCCTAGTTCTAAAGAAAATAAAGGTACAGCTGGTTGAATCCAACCTATTCTTGAAATAAACAACCCGCACACACTCCCTTTCCAAAAAAGATCAATACACCAATCACTACGCTGAGATTTATTAGATTTGTTGCTAAAATATCGGTATTAACCCCGAAACTCTCGGCGGATGGCCAGTGACCCAATAAAACGAAAGAATCGGTTACATTTTTCATAAGATCTCCTTTTATAGATAAACTCAAAAAATCATTATATTGCTTCACTTATTTATTACTTCTAAAAAGAAAACAGGTTCAAAATAAATTTCATGAATTTCCGTTTTTCAATTGAGATTTCCAATAGCAATAATACTTAAATTATTATTTATTCGAATAAATTCAAATAAAATAGAATTAGGTACTAGGTTTCATGTGAATTGCGAAATAGCTCCTTTGTTGGGGAACTTATGCTTTGGACTAAGGAAAGGGAAGGAAGGAAGAAAACGAGTGGGTAACACTAATTCTTCATCTTCAAATCAGTCCTTCCCTTGGGTTATTTTCTGAATGAATAAGTATAAGTAATTGTGTAGGGACGAAATTATAATATAATTTGAAAAAACAACCTGCACGTCCAAGACCCTAAAAGAAATATGAGAAATATATATTCTTTTTCTCGGATTAAACAAAAGGATTTGCAAATAAAAGGGCTAATGCTACAACCAATCCATAAATTGTTAAAGCTTCCATAAAAGCTAAACTAAGTAATAAAGTACCTCGGATTTTTCCCTCTGCCTCGGGCTGTCTCGCAATACCTTCTACAGCTTGGCCTGCAGCAGTACCTTGACCAACTCCAGGTCCAATAGAAGCAAGCCCTACAGCCAATCCAGCAGCAATAACGGAAGCGGCAGAAATCAGTGGATTCATGATAGATAAGTTCCTCACAAAAAAAAAATAAATGGTTAATGATACAATGAACCAATGAATTAGAACTTAATTATTCCATTGGAATATCCATCCAGCAGAAAGAATTAAAAACGCCAAATTTTAATTAATATATTATTAGATCATTAGTTAGATCATTAGAAAAGCTTCATCTTTTTTAGTTACTAATCGTAGAGTCTTTCTGACTACATACAACGGCTGACATCTCTAGCCAAATTCAAATAGTGCAAATTACGTTCATATATAACTTAACTTGTCAATATATAATATAAAATATACATATGTTTCTTACATAACGTAAACCGCCTATATGTCTCTTAAATTCAATCAGATTTTCTAATAATTCTTCGAAACATCTAATCGAAAAAATTTTAACTTCAAAATATGAACCTATAAGCATTAGATTCTACATATCTGGTGCAACCGCTCTCTACTAACCAACTAAGTTTTTTTCAAGAGACTCTATTACCATTAGATTCTATCTTGATAGAATTTAATGGTAATAGAGTCTCTTGAGCCACACATGATTGGATCTAAACTAAATCTTCCTAAGACTAATCAATGATGACCCTCCATGGATTCGCCTATATAAGCTGCGGCTAAAGTTGAAAAAATAAGAGCCTGAATCCCACTTGTAAATAATCCGAGGAGCATGACAGGTATAGGAACCACTAAGGGTACTAAAGAAACAAGAACAACAACTACTAATTCATCCGCTAATATATTTCCAAAAAGTCGAAAACTAAGTGATAGAGGTTTTGTGAAATCTTCTAAAACGTTAATGGGTAAAAGAATTGGGGTTGGTTGAATGTATTTACCAAAATAACCTAACCCTTTTTTTGTAAGACCCGCATAGAAATAGGCTACTGATGTGAGTAAAGCTAAAGCAACAGTAGTATTTATATCATTCGTGGGTGCGGCTAACTCCCCGTGAGGTAACTGTATGATTTTCCACGGGAAAAGGGCCCCTGACCAATTAGAAACAAAAATAAATAGAAACATAGTTCCAATAAAGGGAACCCAAGGGCGATATTCTTCTCCAATTTGGGTTTTACTCACGTCTCGAATAAATTCAAGAACATATTCCAAGAAATTCTGACCCCCTGTCGGAATGGTTTGTGGATTACGAGCAGCTATAGCAGCTGAACCTAGTAAGATAGCAATTACAACCCAAGAAGTTATAAGTACTTGACCATGGATTTGGAAACCCCCTATTTGCCAATAAAAATGTTGACCTACTTCCACACCAGACATATCATATAACCCCTTCTTTAGTGTGTTGATTGAATATGATAGAATATTCATATTGTCCTCTGACAGAAATATAACTTAAAAAAATTTATTTTGATTCAATCATCTCTTTCTCGACTTGTCTACTTTTTTTTGAATTGACTTTTTATTTAGGATACCAATTAATCAAATCACATAATATCACCAGTCCTTTCCCTTTAATTTATTATATAGTTTTTGATATTCAGGAACATTAACCAATTCTATTATAAATTGTAGGAATTGAAGTGTTGATTTCATAAAAAAATCAAGTATTTCTTACATAGCTAGAACGACCTTCACAAATTGCAAATACTAACTTGGTAAGAATTAATCGGATTGAAGATATAGCATCATCGTTTGCCGGAATCGAAATATCGGCGAGATCCGGGTCACAGTTTGTATCGATTAAACAAATCGTTGGAATTCCCAAAGTAATACATTCTCGAAGAGCTGTATATTCTTTTTGTTGATCAACAATGATTACAATATCAGGTAATTCTGTCATATATTTAATCCCGCCCAGATATGTTTGCAAGTGAGATAATTGTCTCTTTACCACCGCGGCATCTCTCTTCGGAAGACGAGCGAGTCGCCCCGCCTTTTGTTCCATTCGTAAGTCCCTGAATTTATGAAGTCTTGTTTCTGTAGTGGACCAATTCGTTAACATACCCCCAAGCCACTTTTTATTAACATAATGACATCGAGCCCTTATTGCAGCCCATTCTACTGAATCAGCTGCTTTATTTTTTGTCCCAACAATTAAAAATTGTTTTCCCCTACTTGCTGCATCAAAAACTAAATCACAAGCCTCTGATAAAAAACGAGCAGTTCTGGTAAGATTTATAATATGAATACCCTTACATTTTGCAGAGATATAAGGTGACATTCGGGGATTCCATTTTCGAGTACCATGCCCAAAATGAACTCCCGCCTCCATCATCTCTTCCAAATTGATGTTCCAATATCTTCTTGTCATTTCTCCACACACTTTAACTCTTTTTTGAATAAAGAGATGAGATATCCTGAAATAAAAAATTGTTCCAACGGAACCTTCTTTTTTAACCTGGATTGATCATTGATACACAACCCAAACCAAAAATTCCTGTCTATTTTTATTTTTTTTTTTAGTGAACATATTTTATTACATTACTAAGATACTAAATTAATTAATTAAATAACAATAATAAAGATAAAAAAAAGATGAATCTCTTCTGTTAAATCCCCCCAATCATTGTTGTTTTGATCTATCACCTAAATTCTTTAAAAAACAAGAATCCAACAATTCTCTGTGGTAAAACAAAATATCTCTCATTTCTCCCTCGAGTCTATTCTTGTTTTTTATTTTCAAAGGAATGCTAATGCTCTTATGTTGATTTGATCGGTGTACGAATCCCTTGAATCCAGTACCAACGGGTATCATCCCCCCCAGAACAACGTTTTCTTTTAATCCTTTCAACCAATCAATACGGCCTCGGAGAGCAGCTTTTGCTAAAACTCGAGCAGTTTCTTGAAAACTTGCTTCGGATATAAAACTTTGAGTATTCAGAGATGCTCTCGTTATTCCCAATAAGATCGTTCGGTAACAGATCGCTTCTTCCAAAGCGCGCCCCGTTCGTTCTGCTCGAAACAATCCAATTAGTTCTCCGGGCAAAAAAATATTAGACATTCCATCCTCTGAAACCAAGACTTTAGATGTTATTTGCCGTACAATAATTTCGATATGCCGATCATGAATCTGCACCCCCTGGGATCGATAAACCTTTTGGATCTTATTAACCAAAGAGATACGACTTTGCGCTATAGTTAGCTCAGCCCCAACCAAGAATCCCCACGGAATTCCAAGAATTTTTTTTATACGTTCGTTCCAACCATTAATCCTCTTTTCGAGATTCATGGATATTGACTCAACCGAACGAACTTCTAAGACTTGTTCCACTTTTGGCAGACCTTGCGTTATATCACCAGACCTCGATTTTTCATATATAAATGTAACTAGGGTATCCCCTTCATAAATGATTTCTCCATAATGCCCATGAACTGTTGCTCCTGGGGTAGCCAAACAGGGCTTAGCCGATCTTATTACTACCGAATCAAATTGAACAATTATAATTTGACCCGGTTTTAAGTGCAGTCCATTTTTTTTTATACATATATTTTCACAAATAAATTGTCCAAGACGCATTTTTGTAGATGTCTCGTCACAAAAATTGTAATGAAGAAAATCCCAATGCAAATTGAATGGATTCAAAATTATATTACTACAAAAATCGGGATTATAAATTATTCCATTTTCATCCATTAAATAATATTGATATTTAAGGACTTGACAGGTTTGTTTTAAATTGTCCAGTTGTAAATAATTATTTACCAAGATCTGATTATGAGTTATTAAATGGTAAAAAAAAAAAAAATTCGCAAAATTAAGGACTGTTCCTAAAGGACCGAATGAATTCTTAATTAGAATTAGGCGATCTTTTTTAATGGATTCTTTGGGATATTTTACACCGTTGAGTGTGAATGGACCCATTCGAAAACAATTGGATGATGACAAAATTATAAAAGACTGACATTCCTTATTTTTACCCACCAACATACGAACAGTTCCTTGATTTGGGTTAAATGCTTGTTGAAGTTTTGGCTTTGAATAAATGGAAAAAAATGGATTCATATTGGTATACTCTAAGCCATCATCAGAAAAAAGGGGGGGATTATTTCTTTTACCGATATACGAAAGAGCCGTATTCACTAAACCGATCTTTAGGAAATATCGAATTATACCATTTGTCCTTACTTCAACAAATGAAGCACGGGCCTCTTCGATAGAAGAATATTTTTTGTCTTGGTTCCAATTCAATACTAAACAAGTACGTACTAATTGAATACTTGTGTCATAAATTCCCCGAGTGACTTTGCCATTTCCATAAAGGATATAATTGAAAACTCGAAGTTGCACATTACCCCTTTCTTGCAACAGATCCTGAGGGAAAAGGGTTGCTAAATTGATACCGTCCGTGATTTCATATGTGACTACGGGTCGAACCAAAACAAAATACTTTTTCTTAGTAGGGGTGATCCGTTGAACATAGAGCCAATTTTTTAAATTTTTTGATTCCTTGTAATTTGTCTTTCCTGGTGGTATCAAAATGCCGCTGTGTCGGGATATCTTATCTGTTTCCCCAGGAAAATAGATATCTCCAGAAAAAATTTTAAGTTCAATCTTTTTTTTTTTCCTCTCCACCCGAACCACTCCGCCTACGCGGCTTCTTGTATTTAAAGTAATTTGTGTATCTACTCCAATGATACTATTGTTCCGTACCATTATCGAAGAAGATCCGGGTAAAATATGTACTTCCTGGGAAATGAAAAAAAACCGATCGACTTTCATTTGGTATTTTGGTCGAAATTCTTTGACTCCTCGATACTCAATCAAATCCTCTTTTTTAACGCTGGAATGCATTTCTATAGTCTCATATTTAGTAATTCCCGAACTCTTTGTTCGGTATCGAGGATCATTGAAATAAGCAAAAATACTATTTCTACGGAAAATACCATTTATGGGTATTTCAATCGAGATACCGTTGGAAAGGGACATTAATTCTTTTTCTCGTTCTTGACTCAATTGAAATTGAAATGGAATGATTAATCTATTTTTTCGCCTCTTTGCCAATAAATCGGAGTTTTTTGCAGGATATATGTGATTACAATGACCCATCCCATTAAGTTCTGAATAATTCGGACTCCTATGTTCTTTTTTACTAGATTTTTTAATATAAGGATCCAAAAATTTATTTTGTACTTGATCATTAGTCATTGATAAGTTATAAATTATTTGTTCGAAAGAAAGAGAATTCCCGGTTGTTTGATCTTGATCCTTGTGGAGTGAAAAGGAGACTACACTGGATCTGTATGGTCTTCCCGACAATATCCATAAACGACTTGCTTTTGGTAAGAGATGAACATTACCGTATGTAAATTCGGGTGCATGATACACATCGGTACTCCAGTGCATTTCTCCTTCTGAATCAGAATAAATATGTTTTCGAACTTTTTCCTTAAAATTCAGAGTTGATGCCCCCGCACGAATTTCAGCAATAACTTGTTCGGATTCAACATATTGATCATTTTGAACTAAAAGAAAACTTTTTGGAGGAATATTCACATTATGTAGACTATCTTCGCCCTCAATAGTGACATACAAGTCTATATAACATAGAAAGGCAGGGTGTCCATGACGTGTACGTGTGGGATGCACCAACTCCTCATTAAATTTAATTTTGCCATTATAAGGGGATCGTACATGTTCTGCAGTACCCCCTGTGAATACTCCGCCCGTATGAAAAGTTCTTAATGTTAGTTGAGTACCGGGCTCCCCAATGGATTGACCTGCAATAATACCTACAGCTTCTCCTAATTCGACCAGGTCGCCGTGAGTAGGACTTCGGCCATAACATAATCGACAAATCCAAGACGTACTCCTACAAGTAAAAGGAGTTCGAATGGCTATTGGTTGGGTTCGAAAGGTTATGAATCTATTTACAAGCCCAACCCCGATATCTTGATTGCGAGTTGCAATGCATCGCGAACCCAGATATATATCGTCTGCTAATACGCGACCTATTAATATTTGGGTAAAAATTCTTTCCGGCATCCTGCCGTTTCTAGGACTTACAGAAATACCCCGAATGGTGCCACAATCTGTCCTACGTACAACAATATGTTGAACTACTTCGACAAGCCTGCGCGTAAGATATCCCGCATCTGATGTTCGTACAGCGGTATCCACAACCCCTTTGCGGGCTCCGTAGCAAGAAATTATATATTCTGTTAAAGAGAGTCCTTCGCGTAAATTGCTTTGAATAGGTAAATCAATCATTTGTCCTTGTGGATCGGACATTAATCCTCTCATACCTACTAATTGATGTACTTGAGACACATTTCCTCTAGCTCCCGAAAAAGACATTATATGGACTGGATTATAAGGGTCAGTCATCCTAAAATTAGGATTCATTTCTTGTCGCAAATATTCACTTGTAGAATACCATATTTCGATGGATTGGCGTAATTTTTCTACTGCATGGACATTTCCATAATGATGGTGTTTTTCTAAAATCAAACTTTGCTGTTCAGCATCTTGAACTAGCCATCCCTTAGAAGGTATTGTTAAAAGATCATCAATTCCTAATGAAATGGATGTAGCAGTGGCTTGCTGGAAACCCAGAGTCTTTACTTGATCCAGTATGTGTGCTGTATATGCCATTCCAAAGTGATCTATTAATCTGCTAATAAGTCGTTTCATGGCAGTTCCATCTATCGATTTATTGTGAAAGACCAAATTGGCCCGTTCTGCCATAAGTACCTCCGTATTCCGCTTAAGTAGAATTAGACAATGAATGGTTTTGAGTTAATGATTAGAAAACTTCCTTTTCTGAATCTTAATTCACCTAAAAATTGATGAATTGTGATCCTAGTTGAACCCAAAAGACTCGAATTACACGGATATCATAGAATTACTTAAGTACGGCCTTACCATATGAGCAGGCTCGAGAAAATCCTTGTATAGCTTCTTCAATCTCTCGATAAAGATAAATATGACCAACAGTAGTTCGAATATATACAAAAATAATTTCTTTTTTTATATTTCTTATTATTAGATAGTGTGCATAAATCTCATGATAGGTGCCCAAGGATTCATAGTGAACTTCGACAGGAGCTTCTCTTGAAGCAATAATACGTTGATCTAGTCGCCACCGGAGCCAGAAAGGACTATCTAAATTGATTCTTTTCTGACAATAAGCTCCAATTGCATCATAGGAATTATAAAAAAAGGGTTCTTCCATATACTTATAATTCTTATCGTCAATTCTTTCATTTTGGTCG